AGGAATCCTTTTATTAATTTATTAATAGTATTTTTATTAATTTATTAATATTATTAAAGAATACCTTAGAACCCATAAGGGATTTACTTGTCTATATATTGTTCCATCTGATCTTTTAGGCCCCTACTTCACCTCGACGGTTATGTCATGTTAAAGCCTATATGCGATGCATAGACCCCCGCAACCATGCCATATTTGTTTACTTGAACAGAAACAGAATTTCTTTATAAAATAAGCGGAATGGTTAATTCCGAGAAATACTTTTTTTAACGAGGTACAACTAGCAATTCCTTTTTCTATGTTACGGAATCGACCATAGATCAATTCCCCTTCTATATTGGAGTATTGAATACACCCACAATTCCGAGCTTCATGTTACTCCTACTAGGTACTAAGAGACATGTCAGAGCCGGGGCATCCCAATCGGATTGAACGGGATGACAGTTTCGCATTTCGAATCTGTAAAATCAGAATTTCGATCAAATCACACATCGCAGTATACAAGGCCTTCTAACTCTTTAAGAGGTTTATCTAAAAGATTCGCGATATAACTAGGAAGACGCTTCAAATACCACACATGAGTTACTGGACACGCGAGTTTAATGTATCCCATTTGATATCTTCGTACTCGAGAATCCACAAATTCGACTCCACATTGTTCACAAAATTTCGGGTCTTCTTTTTCATCTCCGATTACTCGATAATTTCCACAAGCACAAATTCCACTTTTTATGGGTCCAAAAATTCTTTCACAAAACAACCCATCTTTTTCCGGTTTATTGGTTTTGTAATGAAAAGTATAGGGTTTTGTTACCTCTCCAACAATCTCTCCATTAGGTAAAACTTTCTCGGCCCAAGTAATTATTTGTTGAGGAGAAACTAATCCAATTCGAAGTTGTTGATGTTTATATCGGTCGATCATAAAAGAAATTTTTGAATTCATTCCGATCAAGCTTCCTTCCTATTAATCTGGAAGTTCTTCTCAGATATAAGGAAATGGTTCAGTTCCAGAGCCAAAGATCGTAGTTCTCGAACTAGCAATCGAAAAGATTCAGGAGCATCCTCGGGGTTCGATATTGTCCCACCCATGATCGTAGTACCAAGTACTTCCTGACGAGCTCGAATATGATCCGATTTATAAGTAAGCATCTCTTGTAAAATATGAGCAACACCAAACCCCTCTAGAGCCCAAACTTCCATTTCTCCTACCCGTTGTCCCCCTTGCTTGGCCCTTCCTCTAAGGGGTTGTTGTGTAACAAGTGCGTAATGTCCACTAGAACGTCCATGAATTTTATCATCAACTTGATGAATTAATTTCAGAATATAGGACTTTCCTATTATAACAGGTTGTTCAAAAGGATCCCCCGTTCTTCCATCAAAGATTCTGCTTTTTCCCGGATACTCGGGTTCAAATACCCATGGATTCGCAGTTTGCTTACTGGCTTGATATAATTCAGAAAACACTAGTTTTCTCGAAGCCTCTTGCTCATATCTCTCGTCAAAGGGTGATATTCGATAATGCCTGTCTAGCAGATTCCCTGCTAACCCGAGCGAGCATTCAAATATCTGTCCGACATTCATTCGTGAAGGTACTCCTAATGGGTTGAAGACCATATCAACGGGTGTTCCATCTTGCAAATAAGGCATATCTTGTCTAGGCAAAATTTTTGAAATGATACCCTTATTCCCATGTCTTCCAGCTACTTTATCCCCTACTTTTATTTCACGTTTCTGTGAAATATATACACGAATAGTTTCTGGATTATAACTGGAACCCCCCTTTTTCTGAATCCATCTCACATCAATAACTCGGCCTCTGCCACCTATAGGTAGTTTTAGACAAGTTTCTTTTGCCGTGGATACCTGAATACCGAGTATGGCCCGTAATAATCTATCTTCCGGGGCATATGACGATTCTTTGGCTATCTGTGGCGTTAATTTACCTACTAAAATATCACCCGTTTCTACCCACGACCCCAGCATCACAATTCCATTTCTGTCTAAATTGCGAAGTAAGTGGGCTTCTAAATGTGGTATTTCATTAGTGATCCTTTCAGGACCTTGGCTTGTCACATGAGTCTGAATTTCATATTTCCGTATGTGAAAAGAAGTATAAATATCTCTATATACCAGACGTTCGTTAATAAGTACCGCATCTTCAAAATTGTACCCCTCCCACGGCATATAAGCTACTAATACATTTTTTCCCAAAGCGAGCTCGCCACCAACTGTAGCGGCACCATCCGCTAAAATTTGTCCCTTTTTAATACATTTACCCCGTGGAACCTGAGGTTTTTGATGCATACAAGTATTTTTATTGGAACGTTGATACATAACCAATGGAATGCTTAGAGTGTCCCCATTACCTGATAACATGATCTTGTCAGTATCGGTATAAATGATCTTTCCCTCGTGTTCGGCTATAGCGGAAACCCCCGAATCGAGAGCCACTTGGCGTTCCAACCCCGTTCCAACAATACACTTCTCGGATCGACAAAGTGGAACTGCTTGACGTTGCATATTAGAACTCATTAAAGCCCGATTTGCATCATTGTGTTCAATAAAAGGAATAAGAGAAGCTCCAATAGAAAAATATTGGAAGGGAAAAATGCTTCGAAGATGAATCTGTTCCCATGTAATAGTCAGGAATTCTTGGCGATATCGAGCTGGAACAACCTGTTCTTCCTGGATACCCCGATTCAACGCCAAAGAATTGCCTGCCGCTACCATATAGTATTCATCTCTACTTGGTGATAAATAAACCACGCGTACCTCTTTTGATTTCTCAGAAATTTCATAAAAGGGCCTTTCTAATGACCCCCAATGACCAATCCTCGCATGAATTGCTAAGGATCCAATGAGTCCAACATTGATTCCTTCCGATGTGTCAATTGGGCAGATACGTCCATAGTGACTAGGATGGATATCTCGTATCCGAAAACTAGCAGTTCGCCCTGTCAAACCCCCAGGACCCAAATAACTCAATTTTCGCCCATGAACTATTTGTGTCAATGGATTCGTTCGATCCAAAACTTGAGATAAGGGGTGTAGGCCAAAAAATGATTCATAAGTGGTTGTTAATGGAGTGGAGGTTACCAAATTATGCGGCGTCGGTATCAATTTATGCCTAATTGCTCCACCTATAGTCCCTCGAACCACATTTTCTAAACGAACCAGAGCCAATCCGAATTGATCTTGTAACAGATCCGCTACAGAACGTATACGTTTATTTTTCAAATGATTCATATCGTCAAGTGTACCCATTCCAAATTTCATTCTGATCAAATGATCTGCAGCCGCCAAGATATCCCGTGGTAACAAAAATGTAATGTTCTGGGGTATATCAAGATTAAGTCTACGGTTTATATTTCGTCGACCAATCCTTCCTAATTCGCATCTTTGTTGAAAAAATTTTTTTTGTAATTCCTTACATAAGGACTCCGAAAATACCGGATCCCCACCTACACAAGCAAATTGTTGATAAAACTCCAAAATTGCATTTTCTTTTGATCCAATTTTTTTTTTTTCCTTATCATTCAGGAAAGACAAGAAAATTTCAGGGTAGCAAACATTATCTATAATTTCTCTTAGATTCGAACCCATAGCTGATGATAGAACTAGAATAGATATTTTTTGTTTCCTACTTACACGCGCCCATATCCTTGCTTTTCTATCAATCTCTAATTCTGATCTTCCTCCCCAATCCGATATTATGGTACTGGTATAGACCGAAATTCCGTTATGATCCAACTCTGAACGGTAATAAATACCGGGGCTTTGCAATATTTGATTGATCACAATTCTGTATATTCCATTTATTATAAAAGTTCCAAAAGAATTCATTAGAGGAATTTTTCCAATAAATATGGTTTGTTCTTGGGTATCCCTGCCGTTTTTCCAAATTAATCCTGCGGGCACATATAATTCAGAAGAATATGTGAGTGATTCATACACAGCATCTCGTTCATTTATCAAGGGTTCTACTAATTTATATGTTTCCACAAATAATTGAAATTCAATTTCTTGATCTGTATCTTCAATTTTTGGAAACTTATAAAGTTCTTCCGCCAATCCCTGATCAATGAATCTACAAAATCCCTCAAATTGTATCTGACTAAACCCAGGTATTGTAGACATTCCCTCATTTCCATCCCGGAGCATTTTTTGTTTCCCATTTATTGAAAAAGTCCCATTCATTTTCCAGGTCTCATTCTTTATCGAACCGTATGGATTGATCTAGCAATGATGTGGATTGATCTAGCAATGATGGAATTCTATTCTGTTTACTGAATCACATGAAATTTTACCCAACTCCATATCATAGATCGAATGTATGAAATACGTACCAGCGGAGAAATAAAGAGAATTTTCTACTCTTAGAATTTATTTGCAACAAATACAAATGAATTCATAAAACATTCCTGAAAACAAAATTAGGTAGGACGGTTAGACTTATTTATGGAATTTTATCTTGTATAGAATATCAAAAAGAATCCAATTTATACCTATTACTATGATATTAAGATCCATTAATCGGATACCAGAAAAAAAGTAAAAGGATTCCAAATTTGATCTGTTCTTTATGAATGAGAGAAAGACAGAAAGGAATCTTCTGGAGTTTCTTTTTTTTTCGCACTTAACTTTTTCACGGATTGGATTCCTTAAAAAAAAAAGGATTCGCAGAAAAGGGAGGCATTTTACCCATTTGTTAGTCAAATTCGTAGAATACCGGTTGAAGCACCCCCCCCTCAAATAAAAAGCCCTTTTTATTAATATTAAGTACACGAAGACTATCCGCATATCGCTTATCCCGTTCTGCTTTGGGTAACGCGGGCCCACGTTATGTTATATCATAATTTCTATTTCCATATATTCAATGAAAAGTTGAAGCACGCTAATTACCTTAATTGCCCGTGGGAATCTCATCTATAATAGAAAAAAGATCCCAGATTCAGTATATATTTATGTTCCGGGGTTTACATATACACATCATTGTTGTTATACTTGAAATTGAAAAGGATTGATTCAAGAAAATTCTTGATACTTATTAGTTGTGTATCAATTGAATTTTCTTGCGCGATTAAGGAAACACAATTGGAGATCGAAGAACTTTTCATGAATTAACAGTCAATAGTTAATGGGTCCAATTTGCACTAAATTTTTGACTATGTGACTCAAAAAAATTTTCCATCTATTTTCTTGTTTTGGCGACATGGCCGAGTGGTAAGGCGGGGGACTGCAAATCCTTTTTCCCCAGTTCAAATCCGGGTGTCGCCTCATCAAAAAAACCAGAAATATCTTTGCTTGCTGATATAATCTAAACCGCCGAATCCTCGCCTAGTATAAGCTATAAGCAGAGGAAAAGGACTCGAACTTTCGATACTTGCTTGATTTTAAGAAGCTTGAGATTCAAAGACTATCAATCCTTGCACCTGAAATTCCGGCAAAGATTTTCGTAAAGGAAGGGCTAGGCTATCAAAACTTCCAATACTAATCGAATGTACTGTCTAATTACTTTTTTTTGAATCATATATAGTTGGCTTGGGAATTGGTAGTTGTTGAAAGGGTAAAAGATACTTGATATAAAAACTCGTAAGAATTTATGAGTGCTCAGATATTCAATCAATATTGGGTGCTGTTTTCTATTTTATAGAATTAAATAAAAAAACCGAAAGGAAAGTTTGAAAAATTTCGTTATTTTTGATAACGCCCAAACAAAAGTGTAATAGAATAGAGGATTTTCCGAGTGTCTTTGTGAAATACTGGGTAGGCCGTAAAGATTAGACCAAATGGTAGATAGAGATGTATTATGGATAGTGTAGATAATGATCTATCTTGATTGTATATTGTTATACTTTTTTTATTCTATATTCTATTCGTTTGATTCTAATTCTATTAGAAGGGGTAAGAAAAGAAACAACGGGTATTACTACATGTATAATTAATAGCACTCCCTTGCTAATTAGCATACAAAAAAAGAATTGCGTGTCTTGCTTATACTTAATGCTTCCAAATTCTACTAGAAATCATATATGAGCTTGTTATGCGTGGAGTTATTGGGTCGGTTCATCAATAGTCTTCGTTCAGAATCCCTTTTTGACTCTGCGCCATTGATTACATTATTATTAGTGATCAATAATGAAAGAGTTTCTTTATATTCATAGAGATAGGGGACATAATTCACATGGATATAGTAAGTCTTGCTTGGGCTGCTTTAATGGTAGTCTTTACATTTTCCCTTTCACTTGTAGTATGGGGAAGAAGTGGACTATAGGGTCATTACTAATTTAATTGATGAGTAATCAAACTGTATTACATTACTAGTTTTATAATTGTTCTGCAAAGCGTTTTTAAAGAAAGATCTCTCCATTTCAAAATCCAAAAAAAATTTGGAATCCAGTCCAGTTAAAGTTAAAGTTAAAGTATTAAAGTAATAGATGAAGAATAACTTTTCAATCAAACAAAAATTGAATCCCACGCTCCTATTTTAAAAGTAATAAGGAATACGCATCATATGCCGTTTTTCCACGGGAATTCGCCCTAAAAATGGTTATAGTTTGACGAACAAGCTCTTAACAGAATTCTACAGGGATATTACAATGAGGAGCAAAACACTCCCTTTTCTCGATTTACAGTTTAAAAAGGAAGTCTATCTGTTATTATGTGGATACGTAGTTTATACCGAGGGAACCTTTGATATTGTGTCTGTCCAACGAAGTACTGCGCCTACTACGATCTTGCGATGGGCGGTTCATATATTGCTTGCGCATTTACCCTTGTTTTAGTTTAGACTTTTAGAAAATTTGTTTATGTTTTGTTGTATCAACACACTTAATATGACAGTTCACGCGTTAGGAATAGGCGGCATCTAAAACGCTTTTTAAATGAAAAATAGGAAGAATTTCCATAGCATAGAATTCCTTAAATCCCCTGTTAACAACGAAATGAATTACTTTTTTTTTTCGGAATGCTAAAAAAAAGGGGGGATGACCAGGTTTCTTTTATATAATCCATTCTACGCCCATACCATATCTTCTTCCAGTGACTTAATTTTTTCGGTGGATTCTTGGATCTATATCAGAAATCAAATAAGAAAACAAGTCAAGTTATTAAAATAAAAACTGTAAGACATAAGAGTGAAGGTGGGAATTCAATTCTATCTTATTCTATTAATCGAAATTGGTACAATACAAATCCAATGGATGTAGCAAATCAAGGAACTCGAATTAGAGTTTAATATATATTAAACATATGTATATATGTACATATAGACACATATTGCGGAGTTATCCATACCAAGCCTCTATATTTTTCTTTATACAACCCAACTTTCTAACTAATTTTAGCGAAAAATTTGTAGTATGGTAGAAAGGTTTCTATATTTCTTTCTACCATACTATATAAATCTAAATCTTATATATTGTTGCTTTTAATCCACCCATTTTATTTTAGACGTAGGATTTGAATCCCTTTTATTTCTTCACATGATTCATAAGAATTAAGAAGTCAAGCTTGATTCAAATTAATCATTTTGACTGACCGTTTTTACGTAAATGATAAGTAAAAAAGCAGTAGGAACTAGAATGAACAGTGCAGTAGCAATGAATGCGAGAATATTTACTTCCATAATTTCGTCGTTTTTTTACTTGATAATAACTCGGGATCTAATCCCATAGAGATTCTAAAATTTTCTCCTGTAAATTCAATGGGAGGAATACATCCCAATGATATTGAATCGAATCAATATCATGAATAACAATATCTAAACTATCAAACCCATTCATCATAGAGAATGGAATAGTATAACATAGAAAGATCTTTTATCCATACGTAAAAAACAGAATAAAAATAGAATTCCTAATCCAATCAAGAATCCCATTGAATTTTTCATTCTTTATCCGTTCGTTATTGTCTAGAACTTATCGTCTTCTTTAATTTTATATAATTTAAAATAGATGATAAGGTATCATCTGACCCATCTTCCATTTCCATCGGCCACAAGTACAACCCAAATAGTAGAAGTAAAATGGAAAAAAAAAGATTAAGGACCCCTCTGGGAATTAGATCCCACTCCACAACTCTTGACAGAGAAAAAAGATGAATTGGTAGAATAATCAGATATTTGTATTAGGTCGGGACTGACGGGGCTCGAACCCGCAGCTTCCGCCTTGACAGGGCGGTGCTCTGACCAATTGAACTACAATCCCAGATAAATTAGGTATACAGCATATATATTCGCAATGATTTGATTAAAAACAGCTCCATTTAGATTTAGAATCGTCGTATTGGATAAAAGTATTCTTTTTTATATATTTTTATATATAAATACTTTTTTGAGAACGATATGGATTCCCAGTAATCCTCCTGTAAAATGTAAAGTCGTGTTAAATTCATATGAGATTTTTTTATTTCTTAATAAATCATTCAATGACTTTTCTTCTGTAATTCTTTCCCTATCTTTTCTTTGCAGCTTTAGATATGATGAATCTAAATCATTAAAAAATGAAGAAGATATAGAAAAAATAGGATATAAAATAGATATTTATTCACCCGGCGTCGTTTCCGCAGGACAAATTTCTTATATAATTAGAATTGAATCTGATGATGGATCGGAGAATTCTTGGGCCGAGCTGGATTTGAACCAGCGTAGACATATTGCCAACGAATTTACAGTCCGTCCCCATTAACCACTCGGGCATCGACCCAGGAAGAATCAACTCGAGACTTATTGATAATACATGATTAACCTCCTTTCGTAGTACCCTACCCCCAGGGGAAGTCGAATCCCCGCTGCCTCCTTGAAAGAGAGATGTCCTGAACCACTAGACGATGGGGGCATATCTGCCCGATCGACATCATATTATACTATATATATTAGTATGAATAGTTTTTTGTAATTGTCAATATAATAGAATAGTGTGACTAAATCCAAAAAAGTTTTCTATCTTTCATGATTCCGATAGAATTTTTTTTCTTTTTCATTCATGGTTCATGAACCATTCAAAACTTATCGTTTTCTCTATCTATATAGATAGAGAATGTTTCTATCTATATACTATTTATCCCTTCTAATGATATAGAAATAGAAAAGGATAAATACTTCATTTTATGAAGGAATATTAGAAATGAGTTATGTTATATAATTATTAATATTATAATATTAATTGAATGGGTTAGAATTAATGAAGTTGAAATATAGGATCCCCGCCCAGGGATTTGTCCAACAGAAAAAGGCTCTATTCTTCCACTTTTATCCTAGCTCACAGCTAGGAAATGAAATTAAGAAACAATATTTTTTTTAGGAGCTTGATTCCAAGTACGAGTTGAATCTTTTCATTACATGATTTGATCGCATATCAAAATATCTTTGATCTACGTCAAATTGTGTATCAATTACTCCAATCTCGTTGTGATAGGGGTTAATATCAATATAAAGTAAATGAAAAATAAATTCGTTGGCTGACCTCTCAAATGCGACACTATGAGCCTACTGGATGCACCTATGTATATAATATATGTAGATATAGATGTAGATATAGATGTATACATAGGTGCATCCAGTAGGCTCATTCAGGAATGGAATAAAATAGGCCCTTTTAACTCAGCGGTAGAGTAACGCCATGGTAAGGCGTAAGTCATCGGTTCAAATCCGATAAGGGGCTTTTTTCCAAAAACTCTAGTTTGAGTCTTCATTTTTTAATGGATAATAGAGATATTCTTGATATTTGTAATAAAAAAAGTAACCATGTACATATATAATATATATATATAAAATATATTTTTTTTTGATTCTAATGAGTTAATGAATTTTTTTATAATATAATGAAATGAGTTAGCTATAGTATAGTCAAAAGTTAAACGGTTTTTTATTATAATGATAAGTCACCCCGCCAATTGTTATTGGTAGGACGACTATGTCACTACAGGCTATATCCCTACTTCAGGTTTCATTATTCCATTTTTTTGTTCTAAAACATAGATATTCTATCTACTTAATCCC